AGGGTTTCTCCATAATGCCCATGAACAGTTGCTCCTGGCGTGGCTAAATAGGGTTTAGCTGATCGAATCATTATAGAATCAACTTGAACAATTAAAACTTGACCCGATTTTAGGTGGGGCCTGTTTTTCGCTATACATGCATTTTCACAAATAAACTGCCCAAGACTAATTATTGTGGATCTCTCTTCACAAAAATGACAATGGATAAAATACCAATTCAAATGAAATGGATTCAAAAATTTTTTACTGCATAGATCGGGATTCGAAATCCTTCCAGTTTCATCCATTAAATAATATTGAATTATTTCAAAAGTCTGCTTAAAATTGTCAAGTTGAAAATATTTCATTACCAAGATTTGATTATAGGTTAGTAAATGGTAAAAATTCATAATTGGAAGGGCTGTTCCTAAGGAACCCAATGATTTCAATTTACTAACTGAAACTATGAGGTCTCTTTGAAGTGGTTCTTTTATTCCATTGTGATATTTTACACTGTTAAATGGCCCCATTCGAAAACAATTGGATGATGACAAAATTAGCAAAGATTGATATTCGTTATTTCTATTCAACAAGGTACGAATAGTTACTTGATTTTGGATAAGGGGTTGTTGAATCCATGCCTTGGAATAAAACGGATTGGTATAGGTGCAACTTGATACAGTATTATAGATAAACCATGAACCGGATGAATCGTTCCTTTTTCCGGTATACGAAAGGGGGGAGGTGACTAAGTCGATTCTTATAAAATCGCGAATCAGATTATTTGTCCTTACTTGAACAAAGGAAACATGGGCCTCCCCAATAGAAGAACCTTTTTTAGCGTGGTTCCAATTCAATACTAAACAAGTTCGAACTAATTGACTACTTGTGTCAGGAATTCCAAAAAGGACTTTGCCGTTTCCATAAAGAATATAATTGACAACTCGAAGTTTCATGTTATCCCTTTCCTGCAACGGGTCCTGAGGGAAAAGTGTTGATAAATTTATACCGTCTGCTATTTCATATGTTTCTACAGGTCGAACCAAAACAAAATACTTTGTCTTGGTCGGCGTCATCCCTTGGACATAAATCCAATTTTTCCATTTCCTTTTTGATTCCTTCGAATTTGTTTTTCCCGATTCTGGTGGTATTAAGATGCCGCTGTGTCGGACTATCCGATCTGTCTCTTCAGGAAAATAAATAGCTCCAGAAAGGATTTGAAGTTCAATCCTTTTTTTTTTTCTCTCCACTCGAACCAATCCACTTACTCGGCTTCTTATATTTAAAGTGATTAGTGTATCTCCTCCAATGATACTATTATTCCGCACCATTATGGAAGAAGATCCAGGCAAAATATGTACTTCCTCGGGAATGAAAAAAAATCGATCTACTTGCATTTGGTATCTGGGCTTAAATTCTTTTGCCCCTCGATAATCAACCAAATCCTCTTTTTTTACGATTGAATGCACCTCCATAGTCCCATATTTAGTAATTCCTGAGCTGTTTCTTCTGTATTCAGGATCATCGAAATAACCAAGAATACTATTTCTGCGGAAAATACCCTTTATGGGTATTTCAACCGAGATATCGGAATCTGAATAGAGCATTGTTTCTTTGTTTCGTTCTTGAATCGACTGGAATGGAATGATGAATCTATTGCTTCGCCTCTTTGACAATAAATTAGAATTCTGATAGAGAATAGCAGGATATAGTATATTGCAACGACCAGTATATATGATTTTATTTAATTCTGAATAAATCGGAGGATTGCCTTCGTTTTTACCAGAAATATCCGAACGAAAGAGTTTCTGTTTCACTTGCTCATTAGTCACTGAGCGGTTAGAACTATATCTTCGTTCGACAGAAAGCGAATGAATGTTCAGTTGATCTTGATCTTTGTGAAGTGAAAAAGGGACTACACTGGATCTGCACGACCCTCCTGCTAATATCCATAAATGGCTTGTTTTTGGTAAGAGATGAACATTGCCATATGTAAATTCAGATGCATGGTACACATTGGTACTCCAGTGCATTTCTCCCTCTGAATCAGAATAAATATGTTTTCGAACCTTCTCTTTAAAATTGAAAGTGTATGTTCCTGCCCGAATCTCAGCAATCACTTGTTCGGATTCTACATATTGATCATTTTGGACTAAAAGAAAACTTTTAGGTGGAATATTCACATTATGTAGAATGTCTTCACTCTCAATAGTTATATACAAGTCTATATAACACAGAAAAGCAGGATGTCCGTGACGTGTACGTGTGGGATGAACCAAATCCTCATTAAATTTGATTTTTCCATTAGCGGGGGCTCGTACATGTTCTGCAGTACCCCCAGTGAATACTCCACCAGTATGAAAAGTTCGTAATGTTAGTTGAGTACCCGGTTCTCCAATAGATTGACCCGCAATAATACCTACAGCTTCGCCCAATTCGACCAGGTCGCCATGAGTAGGACTCCGTCCATAACAGAATCGACAGATCCAAAATATACTCCTACAAGTAAAGGGAGTTCGAA